CTTGTTTCTTTAGTCCCTTCAGTAGTTCCTATACCTGTCATGTTTCTTGGATTATTTACAAGCGGTATTCAAGCTCTTATTTTCGCAACCTTAGCGGCGGCTTATATAGGGGAATCTATGGAGGGTCATCATTGACTAGCTTTCAAAATATGCTTTTTTAGTTATACCAACACAATGTATGGGCGGTTCAGAGAATCCATTCTCGAACAAAATAGATACAATATCGGGTATATATGATTTAGAGTAGTAGTAAAAAAGATTACGATATGGAATTCAGTTGTCAAAAAAGAAGGAAGCGGATCTAAAAAATCAAATATTTTTTCCCAAGATTTCTGTTTGGGCCACTTATGCCATACTCCCTTCACTTCAATATTCATTCTATATTCTATATATTTGTTCAGTCAATCCTTATTATGATTCATACATAATTTTGATAAGAATTGTTATGTTATCCAGTTCCGATATGCGATAAAAAAAAAGAAATGTTCTTGTGGAACTATTCCCATTTCATTTGATTTTATTTAATTCAATGGTTGATATTGATCCAAATTCGAATTCATTGCATGCAATTGGATCTACAATATTTATATTTATTGATATGTAAGGATTCAGACTAAGAAATTAGTCCGTTTGTATTCATGCTTGTATTAATGCGAGATAATGATAAATAAAAGGAACTAATAATTTACAAGCGGGATTCATAAAAAATGGGTTAGGGGTGGGGTCGAATTGGATATACATAATTTATTTAATGTCTATAAGTAAACCCTTCCGTATGTTTCAAAGAATGATTCTAGAATCGGGTTGAATATAAGATTTTGGTTTACGTTATGGAAGAAATCATGTATATGTGATATTAGATCTTTACTAGTTATATATGAACTATCCATATATCTTATTGACTTTCCTACCCCATCGCGATTTTAGATAGGAATTACAAATTACAATAGAAAAGAAAGACCTTTTCGTTTTGTATGGGCCCCACCGAATGAATAAACAGATGAAATCAAGCATATAGAAGAAAAAGAGTGCATAATTGAAAGAACGGCTCGGAACAAATAAATAATGAAATGGAAGAACTAGATCCAATTGATTATGGATTCATAAAGATTCCAGATTCCATGGATAGGAACAAAAAACGCGAGATCTAACTAGTTCTGCTCATTCAATAATCTCATTACTTAAAATTTGTAGTTCATAGTTATTTCGATTGGATGGATCTTAGTAATGGAATAATAAGCCATAATTCATGTTTGTATCATTAACCATTTCTTTATTTTTATGCGAGGAGCTTACCATGAATCCACTGATTTCTGCTGCTTCCGTTATTGCTGCTGGATTGGCTGTAGGGCTGGCTTCTATTGGACCTGGAGTTGGACAAGGGACTGCTGCGGGCCAAGCCGTAGAAGGTATCGCGAGACAACCAGAAGCAGAGGGTAAAATACGAGGTACTTTATTGCTTAGTCTGGCTTTTATGGAAGCTTTAACAATTTATGGACTGGTTGTGGCATTAGCGCTTTTATTTGCAAATCCTTTTGTTTAATCCTCGAAATAAATGGGAAAGTCTTTTTTTATCTTTCTTATTTTTTAGATTTGCCGCTTTATTTTTCAAATTATATCAAGATCTCAATCCTACAATAACTTTAACTTATTCGTTGAGATAATATAATACAATACCCCGTGGGAAGGACTAATTTGAGGATCCGGAATTAGCGGATCCACTCGCTTTTTTCCTTCCCGTTCTCGGTCCACTGGAACCCCCTTTTTTAGTACGCCTTGCAACGAACGAGATATTTCGTAATTGATATGATACCTGGCCTGGGACCTAATTATAATTAAATTAAGTCTTTTTTTTTTTGGGGGGGTTCAATTGAAATTAAATAGATTGAGAAATACGAAAAAAAATCAACAAAGGGTGAAGTAATACAAAAAGAACTCTGTTCAATTTAGTCAGTCCTATCTATAAGAGGAGATCATATGAAAAATGTAACCGATTCTTTCGTTTCCTTGGGTCACTGGCCATCCGCCGGGAGTTTCGGATTTAATACCGATATTTTAGCAACAAATCCAATAAATCTAAGTGTAGTCCTTGGTGTATTGATTTTTTTTGGAAAGGGAGTGTGTGCGAGTTGTTTATTTCAAGAATAAGCTGTATCTAACCAGCTGCACTTTTTTCTTTATAACTAGGAAATAAAGGTGCACAATCCCGCGAATTACTTCTGAATCAATTCAGAAATCATATGTACGAACGGTAGCATTTCGTGATTCGTTGGTAAATACACTTTGATTCTCTATCAACCAATAATATGGGGCCCTAAACATGGTTAAAGCTAAATTGTTTGAAGTCTGGGCGCAACATTGGTGTTCTTTCTACCACTATGCTAGTATGGCGAGAGTTTCAAAACGAATCCTTGCATTTTATCCGATATAGAACACTCATATCGGATAAAATGATTTGAACCTTTTACTGTTACTGGAAAAACGGGAGTCCCCTCCTTTT